TAGCTCTAGAAGCATGTGTAAAAGCTCGTAATGAAGGACGTGATCTTGCTGCTGAGGGTAATGCAATTATCCGTGAGGCTAGCAAATGGAGTCCTGAACTAGCTGCCGCTTGTGAGGTATGGAAAGAGATCAAATTTGAGTTTAAAGCAGTGGATACTTTGGATCCGGAAAAGTGATAAAATGAAAAGTAATTACTCTCCGTTCTCTTAATTGAATTGCAATTAAACTCGGCCCAATCTTTTACTAAAAGGATTGAGCCGAATACAAAGATTCTATTGCATGTATTTTGGATAAATACATATATCTCTAGATATAGAAGATTTGAAATATAAATCTAAGACTCAAATTTTTCTATTGTTGTCTTGGATCCACAATTAAACCTATGGATCCTTAGGATTGGTATATTCTTTATATATCCTGTAGTTTCCCTGAATCAAGCGAAGTATCACAAATCTTTCGACCCATCCTGTATATTGTCTTTTTCGTTCCGTGTTGGAATAGAACCTTAATTTATTCCTTGTTATTAGTTAGTTATTAGACGAGATTTTACGAAAAAATTCTTTCTAGGAGAGAACAAATACTTCTTTTTTGTTCGATGCGAAGACAGAGGAAAAACCACCTTTTATCATTATATTAAATTTAGAATAAAAAAGGGATTCCATCATATTCATATATAGTGAAGTCTTACCCCCGGATTCCCACAAAAGAGAATCCTTTTTCACACTTCCTATTAGTAGTGATTGAATTTCTATGTTTAGTTTGATAGGAAATAAGATATTCAAATAAAAAAAAATAAAGAATTGTGGATCGAATGACTATTCATCTATTGTATTTTTATACAAATAGGGGGCAAGAAAACTCTATGAAAAGATGGTGGTTTAATTCGATGGTGTTTAAGAAGGAGTTAGAACGCAGGTATGGGATAAAGAAATTAACGGACAATCCTGGTCCTATTGAAAATACTAGTGAAAGTGAAGATCCGAATAGAAAAGGTAGGGCTAAAAACATTCATAGTTGGAGGGGTCGTGATAATTCTAGTTACAGTAATGTCGATCATTTATTTGGCGTCAAAGACATTCGGAATTTCATCTCTGATGATACTTTTTTAGTTAGGGATAGTAATGGAGACAGTTATTCTATCTATTTTGATATTGAAAATCAGATTTTTGAGATTGACAACGATCATTCTTTTCTGAGTGAACTAGAAAGTTCTTTTTCTAGTTATCGCAATTCTAGTTATACGAATAATTATATGAATAATGGATCTACGAGTGAAGATTCCTTATACAATCGTTACATGTACGATACTCAATCTAGTTGGAATAATCACATTACTAGTTGCATTGACAGTTATCTTCAGTCTCAAATCTGTATTGATACGTCCATTGTAAGTGATAGTAGTGACAGTTACATTTCTAGGTGCGTTTTTGATAAACGTAAAACTAGTAGTGAAAGTGGGAGGTCCAATATACGAACCCGCGCGAAGAGTAGTGATTTAACTCTAAGAGAAAGGTCTAATGATCTCGATGCAACTCAAAAATACAGGCATTTGTGGGTTCAATGCGAAAATTGTTATGGATTAAATTATAAGAAATTTTTGAAATCAAAAATGAATATTTGTGAACAATGTGGATATCATTTGAAAATGAGTAGTTCGGAAAGAATCGAAGTTTCGATCGACCCCGGTACTTGGGATCCTATGGATGAAGACATGGTCTCTCTGGATCCCATTGGATTTCATTCGGAGGAGGAGCCTTATAAAGATCGTATTGATTCTTATCAAAGAAAGACAGGATTAACTGAGGCTGTTCAAACAGGCGTAGGTCAACTAAATGGCATTCCCGTAGCAATTGGGGTTATGGATTTTCAGTTTATGGGGGGTAGTATGGGATCCGTAGTCGGGGAGAAAATCACCCGTTTGATTGAGTACGCTACCAATCAATTTCTACCTCTTATTATAGTGTGCGCTTCGGGGGGGGCGCGCATGCAAGAAGGAAGTTTGAGCTTGATGCAAATGGCTAAAATATCGTCTGCCTTATATGATTATCAATCAAATAAAAAGTTATTGTATGTATCAATCCTTACATCTCCTACTACTGGTGGGGTAACAGCTAGTTTTGGTATGTTGGGAGATATTATTATTGCCGAACCAAATTCCTACATTGCATTTGCGGGTAAAAGAGTAATTGAACAAACATTGAATAAAACAGTACCCGAAGGTTCACAAGCGGCTGAATATTTATTCCAGAAGGGCTTATTCGACCTAATCGTACCACGTAATCTTTTAAAAAGCGTTCTGAGTGAGTTATTTAAGCTCCATGCCTTCTTTCCTTTGAATTCCAATTCAATCAAGTAGAGCGCACTAAGTTCAATTATTTTATTTGTAGCAAACAAGTAGTTAGCTTATCGGAATCTTAGCTTATTGGAATCAAAGTAACTAAGAATGGAGTTTTCTTTGGTGACCTAAGATCTAATTGTAGAAAGAATCAAAAGTTGCGGATAACTCTTTTTTTTTACCTAGATTCCCGATTACTAATTAAGAAGTCTCTATCAACAAGATAAAAACATGAGTTCTTCCTTTCGTGAAATTAGGCAAATAAAACGAATTGCGTCTTACGTATATAATTAAATTCAAATATAGAAAAAATAGATATATAGTTTTGTATCTTTCTCCATCTCCCGAAAATCCCATTTTCACTAAAAATTCCGGTTGTGTCGCATTCTAACGAATCTTTCGATAATTTGTAAGAAACTCTTTCTTTATTAAATTCGAAGACAAGAACAAAACACAAAGAAATGAAGAAAAATAATAAAATGGATTATCATATGTATCTTTCATATAGATAGATGAATAAGTCCATTTATTTAGTTCTACATTCCTTGGACTTATTTTATATACTCTTAGATACTTATATCTCTAATAAGAATTTTCAAATTGAATTAAACTATGAATTCATAATAATTACAATTCTTAATTATAATTAGTATAAATATAAAATATGATATTTAAAAAAAAAATAAGAACAGGTACAAATAGTAAATCGAGGTACCCATTTTATGACAACTTTCAATTTTCCCTCTATTTTTGTGCCTTTAGTAGGCCTAGTATTTCCGGCAATTGCAATGGCTTCTTTATTTCTTCATGTTCAAAAAAACAAGATTGTTTAGATCTGAGGGGACCCAATATCATCCGTTTTTTTTGAAACTTAGACTTGTAGCATAACACAGATATTTATTTCGGGAAATATGGTAGAGCATGTGATTTCCGCCGAACATAAAGGAAAAAGCTCTTATGCCTGCAGAAAATGATCTATGGGTAACTGAATTCTAGCTAGTTTCAAATAGATCAGGATCGCTGGATGCCTAAAATGTAAAGTTGGTGGATCTATATGTATATCAATATGTATATTGGGATCATATGAAGGGTATGTTATTATTTTAGATCTAACCAATTTGATGAATTACTCCTAAAGGTTCCCATCAAACTAGTGCTAGTTCACATCAAACTAGTGCTAGTTGATGAGAGTTCATTCAGAAACAAAAAAAGTAAAGTCAAAATCATTTGGGGTATTCTCTCAATTCCAATAAAATGCAATCGGATCAAGTATGAGTTGGCGATCAGAACATATATGGATAGAACTTATAACGGGGTCTCGAAAACTAAGTAATTTTTGCTGGGCCCTTATCGTTTTTTTAGGTTCATTAGGATTCTTATTGGTTGGAACTTCCAGTTATCTTGGTAGAAATTTGATATCTTTTGTTCCGTCTCAGCAAATCATTTTTTTTCCACAAGGGATCGTGATGTCTTTCTACGGGATCGCGGGTCTCTTTATTAGTTCTTATTTGTGGTGCACAATTTCCTGGAATGTAGGTAGTGGTTATGATCGATTCGATAGAAAGGAAGGAATAGTGTGTATTTTTCGTTGGGGATTTCCTGGAAAAAATCGTCGCATATTCCTCCGATTCCTTATAAAAGATATTCAATCCGTTAGAATAGAAGTTAAAGAGGGTATTTATGCTCGTCGTGTCCTTTATATGGACATCAGAGGCCGGGGGGCTATTCCGTTGACCCGTACTGATGAGAATTTGACTCCACGAGAAATTGAACAAAAAGCCGCGGAATTGGCCTATTTCTTGCGCGTACCAATTGAAGTCTTTTGAGAAAAGGGACTGGGCTGAAGAACGAATGCTTTCTCAGCAGGAGGGAAAAAATGCAAGAATCCTGTTTTTTTCTATAACTAAGTGATACTTTAGATGCAGATAAATCATATCTTGTAAATTATTTTCTTTTTGTCAATCGACCCCTTTTTATCCTTTCGTTTGTGTTCTTTAATACCCAATAATGGGTTTTCTTAATAAGGATAACTGGCCCATTTCTGTCTTGTTTTGCCGCTCATTTTTTTGATCATCACAATCTCTTTCTCTCAATTATTCTATTCTTGACTATGGGGAATCGTTGGAATTTTTTCGAAATATTGGATATTTTGATAGAAAAGGAGTTCTTTCGTCTCAAAATCTCAATAATATTCATTCCTTAAAGTACTTCTTTCGGTCATTCATCGAAAGGAGACACTTGTTTGGAATTTGATGAAGTGAGATATCTGGAAACAAGATTTTGTATTATTTCTTCAGTCGAATTCGAAGTGGAGTCTTAGTCTATTTCTGTATTCTTTCTAGATTCAAACAAAATCACAAATAAAATAGATTCATAGGTTTGATACCTTGTCTAGAACTCATGTTTGAAAGAAATATTCGATCACATAGAGTCGACAAATGAAGTGGGTTAATTAAAAATTCACAGGTGAAAAATGGCAAAAAAGAAAGCATTCACTCCTCTTTTGTATCTTGCATCTATAGTATTTCTGCCCTGGTGGATTTCTCTCTCATTTACTAAAAGTATGGAATCTTGGGTTACTAATTGGTCGAATACTGGTCAATCCGAAATTTTTTTGAATGATATTCAAGAAAAAAGTATTCTAGAAAAGTTCATAGAATTAGAG